TTAAAAATAAGCTAACTAAAGCTTTTGGGCTCATACCCCAAATATATAGATATACCTATTTTTTAAAAATAAAGTGCCTGATAAAAGGATTATTCTGATAGAATAAATAATGTAAATTTTTACCTTTATTATATTTTATAGAATTAAACTATATCTAATAATATCAAAAATTATAGTGCATCTTACACTAAAATATATTAATAAATAAATTTATAATTTATTTAAGAATTTAATTCTTTTTTTTTATCAAATATATATTTAATTCAACAAAAATATTTTTTTTATTTTTTTTATTTTTTAGAACTTTAATTTCAATTTCATCTAATTCTTGATTAGGTTGTTGAATAGGTTTAGAAATTAACCTACTTAGATTTATCCCCCTTATTTCTAAGTCAAATAATTTATTAAACTCTGAAGCTTCTTTAAAATATTTTTTAACTCAATCAATTGCATCAATTAATTTTTTATTTTCAATTTTATTGATATTTATATTTAATAATTTTTTAACAAACTATTTATTTATAATATTAATTAATTCTTCATTATTAATAAAAATAGGATCTACTCCATTTCATTTTTGATTTCCAAATGTAATAGAAGGATTATCATGATTTAATTGTTTTATTTTAATAACATGACAAAAAATTTCACCTATTATTTTATTATCATATTTTATAAATATAATATTTATTATATTTATAATAATTTTAAATTCAATTATTGGAAGATTAGGAAGATTTAATCAACTATCACTACGAAAATTATTAGCATTCTCTTCTATTAATAATTTAAGATGAATAATTATAGCAATAATAATTAGAGAAAACTTATGAATATTATTTTTTATTGTATATTCATTTATAATTATAATTATAAGATTTATATTTTTTAGTATAAATATTTTTTATATAAATCAACTATATAATTTTAATATTAATTTTTTAATAAAAATTTCAATTATAATTAATTTATTTTCATTAGGTGGGTTACCACCTTTTATTGGATTTTACCCTAAATGAATTATTATTAATTTCTTAATAAATAATAATTTTATTATTATTTCATTTATTTTTATCATAATAAGTTTAATTTTATTATTTTTATATATTCGAATTACATTTTCATCAATTTTATTTTATAATTTTAAAATAAAATGATTTAACTTTTTTATTAAAAACAATTTATTTATTTTTATTAATTATCTTAATTTAATTTCTTTATTAGGATTAATTATTAGAACTATATTTTTTATGTAAGGTTTTAAGTTATATTAAACTAATAATCTTCAAAATTATTTATAAAGAAATTTCTTTAAACCTTATATAAGTTTTAATATAAAAATTATATACCTTAAAATTTGCAATTTTAAATCATTCTTGAATATAAAACTTAATAAAAAAGAAATTATTCTTATAAATAAATTTACAATTTATCGCTTATAATTCAGCCATTTTATTCGCGAAAATGACTTTTTTCAACAAATCATAAAGATATTGGAACACTATATTTTATTTTTGGAATTTGAGCAGGAATAATAGGAACTTCATTAAGAATTTTAATTCGAATAGAGTTAAGTATACCTGGATCATTAATTGGAGATGATCAAATTTATAATACAATTGTTACAGCTCATGCATTTATTATAATTTTTTTTATAGTAATACCAATTATAATTGGAGGATTTGGAAATTGATTAGTACCTTTAATATTAGGAGCACCAGATATAGCTTTTCCACGAATAAATAATATAAGATTTTGATTATTACCTCCATCTTTATTAATTTTAATTTCAAGAAGTATTGTAGAAAATGGAGCTGGAACAGGATGAACAGTGTACCCCCCACTTTCATCTAATATAGCTCATAGAGGAGCTTCTGTAGATTTAGCAATTTTTTCTTTACATTTAGCAGGTATTTCATCAATTTTAGGAGCAATTAATTTCATTACAACTATTATTAATATACGTATTAATAATTTACCTTTTGATCAAATATCTTTATTTATTTGAGCTGTAGGAATTACAGCATTATTATTATTACTTTCATTACCAGTATTAGCAGGAGCAATTACTATATTATTAACTGATCGAAATTTAAATACTTCTTTTTTTGATCCAGCCGGAGGAGGAGATCCTATTCTTTACCAACATTTATTTTGATTTTTTGGTCATCCTGAAGTATATATTTTAATTTTACCAGGATTTGGAATTATTTCTCACATTATTTCTCAAGAAAGAGGAAAAAAACAAACATTTGGATCTTTAGGAATAATTTATGCTATATTAACAATTGGTTTATTAGGATTTATTGTTTGAGCTCATCATATATTTACAGTAGGTATAGATATTGATACTCGAGCTTATTTTACATCAGCAACTATAATTATTGCAGTACCTACAGGAATTAAAATTTTTAGTTGATTAGCTACTATTCATGGAACTCAAATTAATTATAATCCCTCTATATTATGAAGTTTAGGATTTATTTTTTTATTTACAGTAGGAGGATTAACTGGTGTTATTTTAGCTAATTCTTCAATTGATATTACATTACATGATACTTATTATGTTGTAGCACATTTTCATTATGTATTATCTATAGGAGCAGTATTTGCTATTTTTAGTGGGTTTATTCACTGATATCCATTAATTACTGGATTACACATAAATAATTTTTTTTTAAAAATTCAATTTATTATTATATTTATTGGAGTTAATTTAACCTTTTTTCCCCAACATTTTTTAGGTTTAGCTGGAATACCTCGACGATATTCTGATTATCCAGATAGATTTTTATCTTGAAATATTATTTCATCATTAGGATCCTATATATCATTTATTTCAATATTAATAATAATAATTATTATTTGAGAATCATTTATTAATCAACGATTTAATCTTTTCTCTTTACATTTATCATCATCAATTGAATGATATCAAAATACACCTCCAGCTGAACACTCATATAATGAATTGCCCATTTTAAGTAATTTCTAATATGACAGATTAAATGTAATGGATTTAAACCCCATTTATAAAGGTTTACCTTTTTTTAGAAAATGGCAACATGATCTAATTTTAATTTTCAAAATAGAATTTCACCTTTAATAGAACAAATTATTTTTTTTCATGATCATACATTAATTATTTTATTAATAATTACTATTTTAATCTCTTATATAATATTAAATCTTTTTTTTAATAAATTTATTAATCGATTTTTATTAGAAGAACAAATAATTGAACTAATTTGAACAATTTTACCAACAATTACATTAATTTTTATCGCATTACCATCTCTTCGATTATTATATTTATTAGATGAATTAAATAACCCATTAATCACTATTAAATCTATTGGTCATCAATGATATTGAAGTTATGAATATTCAGATTTCAAAAACATTGAATTTGATTCTTATATAACCCAAAACAATATTAATAATAATTTTCGTTTACTTGATGTAGATAATCGAATTATTGTACCTATAAATAATAATATTCGAATACTAATTACATCTACAGATGTAATTCATTCATGAACAATTCCATCTTTAGGTGTAAAATTAGATGCTAATCCAGGTCGATTAAATCAAACCAGATTTTTTATTAATCGACCTGGAATTTTTTTTGGTCAATGTTCAGAAATTTGCGGAGCTAATCATAGATTTATACCAATTATAATTGAAAGAATTAATATAAAAAATTTTATTAATTGAATTAATAATTATTCATTAGATGACTGAAAGCAAGTAATGGTCTCTTAAACCAAAATATAGTAAATTAGCAATTACTTCTAATGATTATATATATATATATATATAAAAGAATTAGTTAAATAAATAACATAAATATGTCAAATTTAAATTATTATAATATTAATATTCTTTTATCCCACAAATAATACCAATTAATTGAATTTTTTTTTTTTCATTTTTTATTTTTATTTTTATTATTTTTAATATTATAAATTATTATATTTTTAACTATAATAAAATTTATTTTAATAAAAAAAAATTAACTTTTAAAAAATTAAATTGAAAATGATAAATAATTTATTTTCTATTTTTGATCCTACAATTAATTTATTTAATTTATCTTTAAATTGATTAAGAACTTTTATTGGTTTGTTTATATTACCTATATCATTTTGATTTTTACCTAATCGTCATTTTTTTTTATGAAATTTTATTATTAATAAATTACATAAAGAATTTAAAAACTTATTAGGAATTAATAAATTTAAAGGATCAACTTTTATTTTTATTTCATTATTTTCATATATTTTATTTAATAATTTATTAGGATTATTTCCATATATTTTCACCAGAACTAGTCATCTAACTATTTCATTATCTTTATCACTAACTTTATGATTAAGATTTATAATTTTCGGTTGAATTAATAATACTCAACATATATTTATTCATTTAATTCCACAAGGAACCCCATTTATTTTAATACCTTTTATAGTTTTAATTGAAACAATTAGAAATATTATTCGACCTATAACTTTAGCTGTACGATTAACAGCTAATATAATTGCAGGACATTTACTATTAACTTTATTAAGAAATAGAAATTTAAATTTACCTATTTATTTTATTTTTTTTGTAATTTTTTTACAAATTATACTATTAATATTAGAATCAGCTGTAGCTATTATTCAATCATATGTAATTTCAATTTTAACAACCCTTTACTCTAGAGAAGTAAATTAATGTCAATTCACCAAAATCACCCATATCATTTAGTTAATCATAGTCCATGACCATTAACTAGAGCAATTGGAACTTTAACTTTAATAATAGGATTAATAAAATGATTTCATAATTTTAATATAAATCTATTAATATTAGGTTATATTATCACTATTTTATCAATATATCAATGATGACGAGATATTTATCGAGAAAGAACTTTTCAAGGAAATCATACAATTTTAGTATTTAAAGGTTTACGTTGAGGAATAATTTTATTTATTGTATCTGAAATTTTTTTTTTTATTTCTTTTTTTTGAGCTTTTTTTCATAGAAGACTAACACCTAATATTGAAATTGGATTAATATGACCCCCATTAAATATTTTACCTTTCAACCCATTTCAAATTCCATTACTAAATACTATTATTTTAATTACTTCAGGAATAACAGTAACATGAACTCATCATGCATTTATAGAAAATAATTTCTCACAGATTTCTCAAAGATTAATTATTACTATTATATTAGGAATTTATTTTACTATCTTACAAGCTTATGAATATATTGAAGCCCCTTTTTCAATCGCAGATAGAATTTATGGATCAACATTTTTTATAGCAACAGGATTTCATGGTATTCATGTAATTATTGGAACAATATTCTTATTTATTTGTTTCTTACGACATATTAATAACCATTTTTCTATAAACCATCATTTCGGATTTGAAGCAGCTGCATGATATTGACATTTTGTTGATGTTGTATGATTATTTCTTTATATTTCTATTTATTGATGAGGTAATTAATTATTTATATAATATATTTAGTATATTTGATTTCCAATCAAAAAGTTTAAAAATTTTAATATAAATAATTATTTTATTATTTTATTTAACAACAATAATCTTTTTTTTATCAAATATAATTATAATTTTTTCTATAATTTTATCAAAAAAAATACTATGAGATCGAGAAAAATGTTCACCTTTTGAATGCGGTTTTGATCCAATATGTATATCACGTATTCCTTTCTCATTACACTTTTTTTTAATTACAATAATTTTTCTTATTTTTGATGTAGAAATTGCATTAATTTTACCAATTATTTTATTATTTAAATTAGTAAACTTCTTTGTATGAACAAAAATTAGTTTATTTTTTATTGTCATATTATTAATTGGACTATATCATGAATGAAATCAAAATATAATTAATTGAATTAATTAATCAGGATTATAGTTTATACATAAACATTTGATTTGCATTCAAAAAATATTGTTAAATACAATTTATCTTAAATAAATAAGAAACAATTTATTGTATTTAATTTCGACTTAAAAATTAGAGTAAATTTTACTCCTTATTTAAATATTAATTGAAACCAAATAGAGGTATATCACTGTTAATGATATCAATGAATTTATTTTTCCAATTAAAATGAAATATATTAATTTAAGCTTCTAACTTAATATATAGTGATTTATATCATTAATATTTCTTCTTTTTAATTTATATAGTTTATTTAAAACATTACATTTTCATTGTGAAAATAAATATAATAAATATTATTTTATAAATATATTTAAAGATATTATTATCACCTTAATATCTTCAATATTATACTCTTTTTAAGCTATTTAAATTATTTAAATAATACCATTATAAAAATTAATATTATTCATAGCATAAATCTAAATAAATAAATTTTAAAATTATTTATTTGATAAAAATAATAAATAAAAGAATAATTTTTTAAAATATTATAAATTCTATAACCTCTAAAATATTCAATTCAACCTAAATCAATATTTTTATTTAAATTTTCACCATAACTTAAAATTAAATAATTTAATCTATATGTAGATAATCTAGGTATAAATCATATTAATGATAAAAAATTTCTTAATATATAACTTATTAAAAACTTATTTTTTGAATATAAACTTATCTTTCTTATTAAAACACCTAAAATTAAACCAATTAATCTAACATAAAATACTATTAATTTTATATTTAAAGATATATAAATCATATAAGGATAATTATAAATTATTCAATTTAATATACTCCCAGAAATTACTCTCATAAATAATAATAATAATATACCATTTAATATAATATAATCTTCATCAAATAAATTATAAACTCTAATTAAATTATAATCATTAATTATTAAATACATTAATAAACGTATTCTATAAAATACTGTTATACCAACAGATAAATAATATATATAAAAAACTATTAAATTTAAATTATCTATTATAATTATTTCTAAAATTAAATCCTTTGAATAAAACCCAGATAAAAAAGGAATTCCACATAAAGCTAAATTAGAAATATTTATACATAAAGAAGTCAAAGGAATATAAAAACTCAACCCACCCATAAATCGAATATTTTGATTATTATTTATTATATGAATAATTATACCAGAACATATAAATAATAAAGCCTTAAATATAGCATGTGTTAATAAATGATAAAAAGCAAGATCAAAATAACCTATTATTAAAATACTTATTATTAAACCTAATTGACTTAAAGTAGATAAAGCAATAATTTTTTTTAAATCAAATTCATAATTCGCAGAAATACCTGATATTAATATTGTTAAACCAGATAATAATAATAAAATCTTAGTAAAAAATATATTAATTAACAATAAATTAAAACGAATTAATAAATAAACCCCAGCCGTAACTAAAGTAGAAGAATGAACTAAAGCAGAAACTGGTGTAGGAGCTGCTATAGCAGCTGGTAACCAAGAACTAAAAGGAATTTGAGCTCTTTTTGTTATAGCTGCAATAATAACAAATACTCTAATATAATTTATAGAATAATCATTAATTATAAATTCTAAATAAAAAATATAATTTCAACTACCATAATTTATTATTCAACATACAACTATTAAAATTATAACATCACCAATACGATTAGATAAAGCAGTTAATATACCAGAATTATAAGATTTTATATTTTGATAATAAATAACTAAACAATATGAAATTAAACCTAAACCATCCCAACCTAAAAAAATTCTAATTATATTAGGACTGACAATCAATAATATTATAGATAAAACAAACAATAAAATTAAAATAATAAAACGATTTAAATTTAATTCTGAACTTATATAACTTTTTCTATAATAAATAACACAAGAAGAAATTAAACAAACAAATATTAAAAATAATAATGATATTCAATCTAACAAAATTGACATTACAATATTCATAGAATTAAATGAAATAATTTCCCACTCTAAAAATAAAATAATATTATTTATTATAAAATAAATAAATATAAAAAAATTTATAATTATAAAAAAAAATAAAAAAAAAAATCTAATAAAACAAATATTATATTTCTTTAAAAGAATAATTTAAAAGGATATCATATTAATCATATTTTTGATACCACAAATCAATATTTTATTTAAATTATTTAAATATATTTAATTTAGTTTAATTATTCTCCTCTCCTTTCTTCTTTCTTTTCTTTTCTTTTTTCTTCTTTTCTTTTTTCTAAATTCAAATTAAAAAATAATCAACCTTTAAAATTAATAAATTTAAAGGTAATCAATGTAATATTAATATTAAATATTCACGTGAAACTCCTCTATAAAATCTAAAAATTCTTAAATTAAACTTCCCATGTTGGGTATAAGAAAATAAATACAATCTATAACCAGCTCTAAAAAAAGAAATCAAAATTATTAAAAATATTGAATAATTTGATCATCTTATTAATCTTATAATTAATCTAATCTCCCCTATTAAATTTATCGATGGAGGAGATGCTATATTAGATGATAATAATAAAAATCAAAACATACTTATTGAAGGTATAAAATTTATTATTCCCTTATTTAAAAATAAACTTCGTCTATTCAATCGTTCATAATTAATATTAGATAAACAAAATATCCCAGATGAACATAAACCATGACCAATTATTAAAATATAAGAACCTATAAACCCCCAATAATTTATTGTTATAATTCCACCAATAACTAACCTTATATGAGATACAGAAGAATAAGCAATTATAGATTTTATATCAAATTGACAAAAACATTTTAAACTAATATATAAACCTCCTACTAATCTAATAATAATTCAAATAAAATTAAATTTTACATTAATTTTTTGTAAAAAAATTAAAACACGTAATAATCCATACCCACCTAATTTTAATATAATCCCAGCTAAAATTATAGAACCTGAAATAGGGGCTTCAACATGAGCTTTTGGTAATCATAAATGAACAAAATATATTGGTATTTTTACCAAAAAAGACATAATTATTCTTAAATATAATAAAAATATATTTAAATTAAAAAATTTTATTATATAAAATATTAAACAATTTATTTTATTATATAAATAAAAAATTCTTAATAACATAGGTAAAGATATAAACAAAGTATAAAATAATAAATATATACTTGCTTGAATTCGTTCAGGTTGATAACCCCAACCCATAATTAATATTAAAGTAGGAATTAATCTACCCTCAAAAAATAAATAAAAAATAAAAATATTTAAAGCTCTAAAAGTTATATATAATATAATCAACAAAAAAATAATATTTAATAAAAAAAAATTAATATATAAATTATTTTTATTTAAATTTTCACTAGATATAATTATTAAACTACAAATTCAAATCCTTAATAAAATTAAACCAAAAGAAATTAAATCATAACCTATTACATAACTTAAACTATTAAAATTATAAATATTAACAGTTATATTCATAAATAAAAATATTAAAAAAAATAATATTATTTGTATCATTCAAAATATATTTTTTAAACATAAAGGAATTATAAAAAATAAAAATATTAAAAACTTTAACATTAAATTAAATTAAATCTTTGAAAATAATCATTACCATGTGTTCGAATCATCGAAACTAAAATAGATAAACCTAAAACACCTTCACAAACCGTTAATACTAAAAAAATTATTAATATATATATATTATAATTAATTGTATTTAAATAAAATAATATTATAAAAAATATTCTTAAAACAATAAATTCTAATCTTATTAAAACAATTAATAAATGTTTATGTTTAGAAACAAAAACTATATTTCCAATTAAATATATTATAAAAATAATAAAAATTATATTAATTATCATTAAATAAATATGTTTTTATAGTTTAAAATAAAACATTGGTCTTGTAAATCAAAAAAAAGATATTTCTTTAAAAACTTCAAAGAAAAAATATTATATTTTATCAATAATCTCCAAAATTATCATTTTTTTTTAAACTATTCTTTGAAATTACAAAAATATTTTTATCAACAAGAATAATTTTTATTTCTTTTTTTTTATTTTTTCTAAATCATCCACTATCTATAGGAATTTTTATTTTAATTCAAACTTTATTAATATGCTTATTAACAGGTTTAATAATAAATACTTATTGATTTTCTTATATTTTATTTTTAATTTTTTCAGGAGGATTATTAATTCTTTTTATTTATGTATCAAGAATTGCATCTAATGAATTATTTTTAATTAATATTAAAAATAAAATTAACATTATAATAATTATTTTTTGTATTTTATTATTATCTTTATTATTCAATAAAAATTTATTATGATTAAATATAATATTAAATAAAGAAATAAATAATATACTTAATATTTTAATCTTTATTAATTATGAAAACAATAATATTAATTTATCTAAATTATATAATAATCATAATTATTTAATTACAATAATAATAATTATTTATTTATTTATTACCTTAATTGCAGTAGTAAAAATCACAAATCTTTTTTTCGGTCCTTTACGATCAATTAACTAATGTTAAATATTTATAAATCAATACGAAAAACACACCCTTTATTAAAAATTATTAATAGATCATTAATTGATTTACCAAGACCTATTAATATTTCATCATGATGAAATTTTGGATCATTATTAGCATTATGTTTAATTATCCAAATTATTACAGGATTATTTTTAACTATATATTATTCAGCTAATATTAATTTAGCTTTTTTTAGAGTAAATTATATTTGTCGAAATGTAAATTATGGATGATTAATTCGTAATTTGCATGCAAATGGAGCTTCTTTTTTTTTTATTTGTATTTACATTCATATTGGTCGAGGTATTTATTATGAATCATTTAATTTAAAATATACATGAATAATTGGAATTATTATTTTATTTATATTAATAAGAACAGCCTTTATAGGTTATGTTTTACCTTGGGGACAAATGTCTTTTTGAGGTGCTACTGTAATTACAAACCTTTTATCTGCAATCCCATATTTAGGAAATATATTAGTAAATTGAATTTGAGGGGGATTTGCTGTAGATAATGCAACATTAACTCGATTTTACACTTTTCATTTTCTTTTACCTTTTATTATTTTAATAATAACAATAATCCACTTATTATTTCTACATCAAACAGGATCAAATAATCCATTAGGAATTAATAGAAATATTGATAAAATTCCTTTTCATCCATTTTTTACTTTTAAAGATTTAATTGGATTTATTATTATAATAATAATATTAACATTTTTAATATTATATAACCCTTATTTATTAAGAGATCCAGATAACTTTATTCCAGCAAATCCATTAGTAACCCCAATCCACATTCAACCAGAATGATATTTTTTATTTGCTTATGCTATTTTACGTTCAATCCCTAATAAATTAGGAGGGGTAATTGCATTAATATTATCAATTTTAATTTTTATTATTTTACCTTTCACCTTCAATAAAAAAATTCAAGGAATTCAATTCTATCTTATTAATAAAATTATATTTTGAATTTTAATTAATAATATTATTTTATTAACTTGAATTGGAGCTCAACCTGTTGAAGCCCCTTATATAACTATAAGTCAAATTTTAACAATTATATACTTTTCTTATTTTATCATAATACCATTTATTAATAAATATTGAGATAATCTAATTTATAACTAATTAATGAGCTTGTACAAGCATTTGTTTTGAAAACTTAAAAAAGAATTATTATATTATTCTATTAATTTAAAATTAATATTTTATACTATATAATTTTTATATATAAAATAAATTTTTATACCAATAAATAAAATCAAATAATTTAAAGAAACAGGTAAATATCTTTTTCAACATAAATATATTAATTTATCATAACGATATCGTGGTAAAGTTCCACGAACTCAAATAAAAATAAATGAAATAAAAACTATTTTAAAATAAAATAATAATCTTAATTCATATCCTCCTAAATAAATTAAAACAAAAATTATTCTTATAAATAAAATTATTGAATATTCAGCTAAAAAAATTAAAGCAAATCCACCTCTTCTATATTCAACATTAAATCCAGAAACTAACTCTCTTTCTCCTTCAGCAAAATCAAACGGAGTTCGATTAGTCTCAGCTATCAAAGAAGATAAAAAACATAATCTCAAAGGTATTATAAAAAAAAAAAATCAAATATAATATTGATAAAAAAAAAAATAAATTAAATTAAATCTAATAATTATTAATAATCTAGATATCAAAATTAATGCTAATATAACCTCATAAGAAATCGTTTGAGCTACACCCCGTAATCCCCCTAACAATGAATAATTAGAATTTGAAGATCAACCAGATATTAATAAAATATAAACACCTAATCTAATACAACTTAAAAAAAATAAAACTCCTAAATTATAAGAAATTATATTAAAATAATAAGGAATTAACATTCAAACTATTAAAGATAAAATAAAACTAATAATAGGAGATATATAATAAATAATATAATTTGAAAAATTAGGATAAATTATCTCTTTACTAAATAATTTAATACCATCAGAAAAAGGCTGTATTAACCCTATAAAACCTAATTTATTAGGTCCTTTACGAATTTGTATATAACTTAAAACTTTTCGCTCCAATAAAGTCAAAAAAGCTAATCTAATTATAACCCCAATAATTAAAACAATTAACCCAATAATAATATTAAAAATTTCTTTAATTATCATTAATTTACTACTTATATAAATATAAATATTATATATATTAATGAATTCTAAAATCAACACATTTTTCTGTCAAAATAGTAATTAATAAATAATTTATTAATATTCAATTAAATAAAATTATTTTTAATAATTGATCCTTTCGTACTAAAATATTATTATTATTTAAAGATAGAAACCAACCTGGCTTAAACCGGTTTGAACTCAGATCATGTAAGATTTTAATGATCGAACAGATCAAAATATTAAACTTTTGCATTTAAATTTTATCTTAATCCAACATCGAGGTCGCAAACTTTTTTTTTTATTTGTACTAAAAAAAAATATTACGCTGTTATCCCTAAGGTAATTTAATCTTTTAATCATTATTTATGGATCATTTATTCAATTATAATTGTTAAAATTTAAAAAAAAGTTTATTTAATTTTTTTATCACCCCAATAAAATAATTAATAAATTTAAAATTTAAAAATTTATATAAAATTTTAAATTTATTAATTATAAAACTCTATAGGGTCTTCTCGTCTTTTAAATATATTTTAACTTTTTAATTAAAAAATTAAATTCTAAAATTAATAATGAGACAGTATATATTTCATCAAATCTTTCATACAAGTCTTCAATTAAAAGACTAATGATTATGCTACCTTTGTACAGTCAAAATACTGCAGCCCTTTAATAATTATCAGTGGGCAGAGTAGACTTTAAATTATTATATCAAAAAGACATGTTTTTGTTAAACAGGTGAATATAAATTTTTGCCGAATTCCTTTTTATTATTTATTAAAAAATTAATAAATTTCTTTATTTTTATACTAATTTTATCATTATAACAATTACTTAAAAATTAAATAATATTTTTTTATAAAAAATTAAATTAAATTAAATTTTACTTATTTTAAAATATTTTATAATAAATTTTAATTTTTAAACAATTTAAATTTAAAAAATTTTAAAATACTTATCTAATTTATTATAAAAATTTAATTTAAAGCTTATCCCTTAAATTATTAAATTTAAAAATATAAAAATTAAAAATATAATTTTTATAAATATATAAATTTAAAATTAAATTTTTTTCTAAAAAAACTAGATAATTTTAAAAACGATTAACATTTCATTTCAAATTAATTATTTAAAATAATTATATCACATTAAATTTATTAATTAATTAACTCTTTTAAATTCGAGATTTTTTAAAAATAAAAATTTAATTAATAAACTCTGATACACAAGATACATTAAATTAAAACTACTTTTATAAAAATTTATTTTCACATATTTCAAATTTCTTTTACAATACTAATTCCCTATAAATATAATAATTTTTTCTATTAAAATAAAATAACCCCCATTATTTATTTTATATTAAAATTATTTTTATTATAAATTTATTTTTATTAATTTTTATTTTATCAAATTAATTAATTTAAATTAATATCTTTTCAATGTAAATGAAATACTTTTAATAAGCTTTAATTTGATTATTCTAGAAACACTTTCCAGTACCTCTACTTTGTTACGACTTATTTCAACTTTTAAATGAAAGCGACGGGCAATATGTACATATTTTAATTTTTAATCATTTTATTAAATTAAATAAAATTACATTTAAATCCACCTTCATTTAACTTTTACAAAAAAAAAATTCATCTAAATAAATTTATTGTAATCCATTATACTCTTAATTATTATCTACATCTTGATCTGAATTAACTTTTAACTATAAAAATTTAAATATTATTTCTATTAAAAAATATTTTTTTAACAACGATATATAAAATTATAAATTAAGTAAATTTATTCGTGGATTATCAATTATTAAACAGATTCCTCTAAATGAACTAAAATACCGCCAAATCAATTAAATTTCAATAAATAATTATTTACTATTTTAGTTTTTAAAATTAAATTTTAATAATAGGGTATCTAATCCTAGTTTTTTATTAAATTTATTAATTCATATAAATCATATAAAATTTTATTAAATTAAAATTTCACCTAATAATTCAATATTTATTTTAAATACACATACATATATTAAATTACTAAAATTTTTTAATTTAAATTTTGTTTAACCGCAACTGCTGGCACAAAATTAGTTTTTAATTTCTATATTACTAAATCTTAATTTCTTAAATAATTTAAAATTAATTACTACATTAATATTTATTATTATTAAAATAATTATAAATTAACACTAAAATTTGTATGTAAAATAAATTTAAAATAAAAATTATAAACTATAAAAATTTTTTTTTAATATTTATAGAAATAAAATTTCAAATAGATTTTTTTTTTTTTTTTTTTATATTAAATATTTTAATATTATTAAAATATTATTAATTCTTTTCTCCCTATTTCATAATATTTATATTAAAAATTAATATCAATATAAATCCTATAATATTATAATTATAAAATAATATATTAAAATTATTTATATATAATTAGGAATATATTTATAAATTAAAATAAATAATTTATAAATTATTTATATATATATTAATATTATATTAATTAATTAAATATTTAATATATATATATATGTTTAATAAAGAAAATACTATTCTATTTTTAAATTTATAAACCATTTTTTATAATTTTTATAAATAAATAAATAAAAAAAAA